CGTACATTTGAAAGATAGCCCAGAAAATCAAGAAAATTATTGGATAATTGGTTTATATGAATCCTATCCGGTTGAGACCAAAAGTAAAAACGACATTCCCATAAATTTACAAGGTAATATTTCCATTTCTTCATCAGAAGGGGAGTTCCTTTTGAAGACATAATGGATTTTCCTTGATATCTGAAATAATGCATGAAAGGATCCTTGAACAACCACGGGATGGTATGAAAATCATTATGAAAAACTACAAAAAAATGTTCTATTTTTCCATAAAAATGTGTTCGATCAAGAAAAGCTCTAGAAGATGTTGATCGTAAATGAGAAGATTGTTTACGGAGAAAAACTAATATGGATTCCGATTCATATACATAAAAATTATATAGGAACAGGAATAATCTTTGATTCTCTTTTGAAAAAAAGAAATTTATTTTCGTTTTATGATACTCGTAGAGAAAGAATCTCAATAAGTGTAAAAAGGGGGCGTCTTGTATCCAACAGCGAAGGGTTTGAACCAATAGTTCCAGATGGATAGGATGGGGTATTAGTATATCTAATACATGATTTAAATGTGATAATTTTTCCTCTAAAAAGGGAAATATGGAATGAATTGATCGTAAATTAAAAGATTTGGCTATTTCTGTACCTTCTAGGGAAGATACTAATCGCAGTGAGAATGGAATTTCCACAATGACTGCAAACCCCTCTGATATCATTTGAGAATCCAATTTTTTTTTATGCCCAACAAATTTATTTTGATTAGAATCATTAGCCAAAATAAAAAAATGTTTCTGTTGATACATTCGAGTAATTAAACGTTTAACAATTAGGGAACTATATTTATTGTCATAACCTAAATTTTCCATAGGCTCATAAAGAATCGATTTATTTAACCCATGATCATGAGCAAGTGCATAAATGTATTCCTGAAAGAGAAGTGGATATAGGAAGTCTCGTTCTCTAGATCTATCTATCTTTAAATATCCTTGTAATTCCTCCATTTTAAATTCGATTTAAACTAAAGCAGGGGATTTCTTGGGCCATCAAATGATACATAGTACGATACAGTCAAAACAAGGTATCAAAGTCATATAGTAAGAAAAGAATACATACCTTGTAGATGATTAATCAACGGATTCTCTCTTTTTCCATCCCATCCTATTTTTGTTCGTTATAAGATACCGAGATGGTTAGAAATCCTTTATTTTTGCAACCCGATCGCTCTTTTGACTTTAGATTATGTTTCTCAATATACTGTTTCTTCTACACATTTGTCTCCACTCAGGGATATATTTAATAGTTAGGATTCATAAAAAAAGTGGCGAATCCACTTATTATTTAAGTTAAGGTTATTTCATAACCTTTTCCCGCACCAGGGACTAATATATTTCTAACGTATAATTAGATCGGGAATTGTTCTAATTTAAGAACAGAAGCTCGTTGCTTTTTTTGTTTCCCAATAATTTGAGCCTTTCGGCTCTATCCATTTATTCACTTGATCCAACCATGAATTGATTTTTTGTGCCGCTCTAAGAATTACAAAGAATATTTTGTACCGATCCCGTAAGGATTAAGTACTCTTATCTTAGAGTTATTTATTGATACGACATGCTGTTTTTTCCATTCGTTCCCTCTCAGGATCAGTCGTGGTCTTACAAACTTCTACCAGCGGTATGGACGAATCCGTTGCTTCATCCAAATGTGTAAAAAATTCTAGCCGCACTTAAAAGCCGAGTACTCTACCGTTGAGTTAGCAACCCAAAAATGGAATTATGGTGTGTAGATACGATCGGAATAAAAAAAAGAGATTGGATTGCACAACCCCAGCAAAAAAATCTTTTTTTTTAATGAACAGATCTAATTAAAATATAAGAAATTCCCAGCCAGATAAAGATAAAGAAAAATATATAAAAAATATATAAAAAATTATGTATGGATCGCCCTTTTTTCTTTTTTTTTATTCAGAATAGACTTGTTTCAATCGAATCCAAGAAACCCATCACTTACATAAAGTAAAAAAGCTTATAGGGCGGGGATAAATGGATCTATTTATCCACGATCAATTATATTTGTTCAATACACTATTGTCAATATGAACGTTGAGAAGAAACAAAAAATTCAAATAATAATAAGGACTTGTGTTGGATTGGCACTTCATAGATAACCTGGATTACATTCATTACATTACATAGAGAATAAAGTGTATAAAATAGAAAAAAAGAAATAAGGAAAATCGAAGAAAATCTCGGGTTTATTGAATATCCATAAAACTACAATAAGCAAGCTCGTCCCATTTTTTTTAGTGGAGTATCACCACACCAAAAACCACCCGATTGAGGATAATCCCATAATTTTTTTATTCGGTTAGTTCAGATCTTTAAACAACCTCCTTTCTACCCCTCTCAGATCATCTCTCATATTGCATATAATAAATCCATTTTTTAGTTATTTATATAAATTAAATAATAATAATTATAAATAATAATAATGAAATTCCTCATTTTCATTTTTTTCTATTTATTATTTTATTTATTTTGATTTCGTGTAATTAAGCGAAGTTCCTTAAATATCTCTGCCTTCTTTGAAATATCATGGACGGTTCCCGTAGGTTGAGCGCCTTTTTCAAGGAAATATAGAATAGCAGGAACATTTGAATAGGTTTGATTCTTTATTGGATCGTAAAAACCCACTTTCCGAAGATCTCTTCCTTCTCTTCGAGACCGAACATCAATTGCAACGATTCGATAGATGGCTCAGTGGGATAGATATAGATCAACAATTCCCCCCTTAGAAACGTATAGGAGGCTTTCTCCTCGTACGGCTCGAGAAAGAATGATTCTAATTTATGTCATAGTATATAACTAGAGTGGCAAATGGATTCATAAATTCAATTAAACTATGATTTTAGATTTTATTCATTTTTTGATTCTTCACTTCCCAAAAAACCGAAAAGAATAAAATCATTCGTACTTATAACTCAAGTTGGATAGGATAATTCTCAAAGAGTTCAAAGGAAAATCTTGAGTCCTTAGCATTTAATTTATTGAGCTGTCTTTAACCCATTTTTTTGTCTCATTTTAGAATCCATTTAGAATCCATTTTGTTATTCCTTATTTTATTCTGCTCAAGTTGTTGAGACAATTGAAAATGGCGTTTTCTTGTTCCAAGATCGTTTATCTTTGTTTTTGAATCATTGGGTTTAGACATTACTTCGGTGATCCTTAATCATTTCAAAATGGCAGCAACATACCTTTTGTGATTTATTGACTATCGAAAAATCATATGAATGGTTGATTCCCGTGTGATACACTTTTGGTCGAAATAGTTTTCCCAATTTCAACAAAAGTTTCAAATCCAAAAGGAAATTTTGTTAGAAAGGAAATTTTGTTAGAATGGAATCTTTTCCATTTCTATATCGAAGATATGCTTACGAAGTTGTTCCAACTTATTGATTGACATTAACCCTAGATCCTTACCTCTGAGAAATTCATCTTTTCTGCTCGAGCTCCATCGTGTACCATTTACTTTAACTCACAACCCAACAAAATGGGGGTTCTAGTAGAACAGAACAAACTATGTCGAGCCAAGAGCACCTCATAATTCCTATATAAAAAATGGTGGATGTAAGAATCCACAACCGATCATGTCCTTCAAGTCGCACGTTGCTTTCTACCACATCGTTTTAAACGAAGTTTTACCATAACATTCCTCTAGTTTGGAACCGGTATGGAATTGATTCAATTATGGAATCATGAATAATCATTGGTTCAATCGATACATAATAATACAGAACTTTATTTATTTATTTTTTATTATGTATGGGTATTTTTTCTGGAGAAGTCTCAACAAGAATTTTAGTTTATTAACCCCATATTACATATAAATTATGAATTAAACAATTTATAAAGAATACAAATAAACGAATTCTTCTTTCAATCTGCATCGTCAACAGATTGTTCAAGACAGATCAATCATTAAAAATCCAATTCTTTTTTTTATCGAACAATTAAACTAAAGAAGGGTCTTTAATCGGGTTTCCAATACCGGAACAGAATGAATATACTCATTAACCAACCATAGGCTAGTCCAATGACCGGGGAGGGGGAAGTTGCTCGATAGGAATAGATTCCAAAATTTCACACTTCTTCGAATACCAAGGAGAATGATTCAAATTTTGGAATTTTTAAAATGTACTACTTCGACATCATTATCATTTATTTGAATCAAGTTTTCCCGTAAAAACCCAATTGAATCATCAATGATTTCACCCAGCTAGATAGATAAAAAAAGGATCTGCTTACAGTATGCTGGACAATCTTGTATAAGCGAAAAGACAAACAGTTGCATACTTTTTTTTTTACTTGTTTTGTTCCTATTTTTATCCCAAACAAGTTTTGGGAGCCTTCATCCCAGTGATGTAATTAAATTAGTACCAAGACAAGAACTCCCTACTGTTCAGAATTCAGCATCAAACATAGAATTAGTTACCCCTTTTTTTTCTTTAGAGATCAAAGAATCTAAATATAAAAGAAATTAAGGAATATGGGGATTTTCACATTTCGATTCAGAATGCAGCATTGCATTGATAATTCAATTAAATGAATATAGGATGTAAAGTTTTCTAAGTAACTAACTTCAATATGAAGTTGAGCAAGCCGTGCATACACAGGACAGCCCGTCCTGTTTTCTTTTTTAATTATACATTAATCCATATTACTATACCCACCCGGATCACAAATTTATTCTGTATGTCATCGGCACTCAATTCGTTTTGTGAGAAAGAAAGTAAAAGATATTCTTCTTTTATGAATCATTAGAAATCGGAAACAAGGAACTATTAAATAAACATTACACTCTTAAACAGAAGATTTTTAATAGAACAAAAAAATCTTTATTCTGATAGAATTGGAGGGCCCTGGGACGGAAGGATTCGAACCTCCGAGTCGCGGGACCAAAACCCGTTGCCTTACCACTTGGCCACGCCCCATTTAGATTTCTATTCAACACTAATAAACACTAATATAGGTATTGGTTGTTCGTCAATTCCCGCCCAAATATCTATGGAATCCGTTCGAGTGTTGCTAAGATTTAACACGTGTAGTTGTAAAATTGAACTTAATTTATTGATCATTACATATAATTCAATTAAGATATTGTATGAAAGTATGATTCCTTCTATTTTCGTTTTAGAATTTAAGGATTTTTGATTGGGTTAGTCAAAGAAAAAGAAGGATTTTTTGGTCTATTTTAACTTTCTTTATTTTTACCTTATACCGATAACTCAATCAAAATACAATTATCTCCAAGAATGAAACATTTGTTATGCTTAATATCTTTAATTTGATCTGTATCTATCTTAATTCTATACTTCATTCGAGTCATTTTTTCTTTGCCAAATTGCCCGAGGCTTACGCTTTTTTCAATCCAATCGTAGATGTTATGCCAGTCATACCTTTGTTCTTTTTTCTCTTAGCCTTTGTTTGGCAAGCTGCTGTAAGTTTTCGATGAGATCCTTAATACTGTGTTACAAACATTCATGATTTATAAAAAAAAAGATTCTAAAAATCAATTGATAAGATCAGATAAGTCTTACATTATGAACCCTCAATTCAAACATGAAAATTCTTGGATAAGCGCGATGAATCCAGATCACCGCATTTACTCATTCTGACCTTCTACTTCCAGTGAACAAGGACCCTATCGTAATCGTAGGGTCCCCGCAATAACTAATTGTGCGCATGAAAGATAATTTTCATACCGAAAGAGCCTTAATTACATTACAAATTTCTTACAAATTACAAAAAAATTTCCGAAAATTCCTTTCTTTTATAGAAACCACTTTATTTCTTGGTTTGGTGTCAAAATGGAATATGTGGTATAAAAATGGATAATCTATTCCCTTTTTACCAAAAATGATCTTATCTTGGAGATTTTGTAATGCTTACTCTCAAACTCTTCGTTTACACAGTGGTGATATTCTTTGTTTCTCTCTTCATCTTCGGATTCCTATCTAATGATCCAGGACGTAATCCTGGACGTGAGGAATAAAAAAAAGGGATTTTTTGTTGCTTGATTTCTTAATTTTCTTATGATGACTTGAAAGAAAATCTCGAGTCATCATAAGAAACGGAAAGAGAGGGATTCGAACCCTCGGTACGAATAACTCGTACAACGGATTAGCAATCCGACGCTTTAGTCCACTCAGCCATCTCTCCCAATTGAACAAAGGATAATTACTATGTTATACATTAAGTAAAGAAAAAGTCTTTATTTATCTTTATTCTATAGATTTTGTATCTGTATCCATAATCTATAGAATAAAGATAACAGATACAAAAGATACAAATTTTATCAGTTTTTCAGTAATAAAATGAGAATTACATTTAGATAAGGGAATACCCACAAAAGTAGAAGTAAAGAATACCTCTTTGATTTCGTACAAAAGCTTCTTTTATTCCCCGGCCTGGCCTGGTTAGTACCCTGGTCAGCACCTAGCCAGACCATTTGTTGTTTTGTTCCAATGAATCATAAATGAAATTATTTCTCTGATTTTAAAACAAAAATACATTGAATCAACGACAATACGTATGGGGGCTTTTTTTATTCCTATATTTCCTATATTATAGGGTATAAGTGCCATTTCTTATTATTTTCTTTCTTACTTTTCTTTTATCGATTTAGATTAGAAGAAAAAAATATATATATATAACTAACTGTGGATTCTTTCAAATGTCTTTTTATGTTCTGACTTCAATGGTTCTTTCGGACCACACCTCGCACCTGTCACTAAATAACTCACCCAGGGTATAACTCATTATTTCAAAAGGCTTTCCTTTGCCTATCTCATCAAGTTCCCCCCGAAAAACACGTCAAGATTCTAAATTTCATTATTTTGTTTTGATACTATCTTGATTACGTATGATCCTCTTGTTCGACAAATGGTCCATTCATATACAATAATCATATTGTAGCGGGTATAGTTTAGTGGTAAAAGTGTGATTCGTTCTATTAACAACTTAAATAGTTAAGGGGTCCTTCGGTTTTATTAATATTTAATATTCCGATTAAAAACTTTATTTCTTAGAAAGGATTTAATCCTTTACCTCTCAATAAACAATTTGAGGAAGAATATACATTCTCGTGATTTGTATCCAAGGGTCAATTATAAATTGAAAAAAAAAAAATGGGATTTTGGATTATGGAATCGCGAAGCATAATTTTTTTGAGTTGGATAAAGACTTCCAATTGAATGAGTATGAGTAAAGAATCCATGGAGGGAGATACTCAAAGTATTTTTTTTTCTAATCGTAACTAGATCTTCCATTTTTTTTCGAGGGGCGATTGAAGCGAAATAGCTATTAAAATTAAACGATGACTTTGGTTTACTAAAGCCATCGACATATTGTTTCAGCTCGGTGGAAACACAACAATTTTCCTCAGGATTCGCACAAGTAGAAATAAAGAACGAAGTAACTAGAATAGAAGGATTTTTATAATTCAACT